TAAATCCCCTTGGTTTCAGACTTGGTGAGGGATTATGGGACAAAAAATAAATCCACTTGGTTTCAGACTTGGTGAGGGATTATGGGACAAAAAATAAATCCACTTGGTTTCAGACTTGGTACAACCCAAAGTCATGATTCTATTTGGTTTGCACAACCAACAAATTATTCCGAGAATCTAAAAGAAGATAAAATAATACGAGATTGTATCAAGAATTATATCCAAAAAACGATAAGAATATCCTCTGGTGTCGAGGGAATTGGACGGATAAAGATTAAAAAAAGAGGCGATTTGATTAAAGTCATAATCTATATGGGACTTCCAAAGTTATTAATAGAGGGTGAGCCTCAAGGAATCGAAGAATTACAGACGAATGTGCAAAAAAAACTGAATTGTGTGAACCGAAAACTCAACATTGCAATTACAAGAATTCCAAATGCTTATAGAGACCCTAATATTCTTGCAGAATTTATAGCCGGACAAATAAAGAATAGGATTTCGTTTCGTAAAGCAATCAAAAAGGCTATTGAATTAGCTGAACAGGCAGGTACAAAAGGAGTTAAAGTACAAATTGCGGGACGTATCGACGGAAAAGAAATTGCACGTGTCGAACGGATCGAAGAAGGTAGCGTTCCTTTACAAACCATTCGAGCTAAAATTGATTATTGTTCCTATCCAGTTCGAACTATTTTTGGGGTATTAGGGATCAAAGTTTGGATATTTCTAAACAAAGAATAAGAAACTTTTCCTTATCTTTAACGTTCCATCTTTCGATAAAAAAAATGAAGAATTCTTACTACATTCTTATTCCAAAAGAATCAATGACAAATTTTAAAAGATTGAATAAAAAATTTGATTAATCATTTTATAGTGAAGGAATTGCTATGCTTAGTGTGCGACTCGTTGGTTTTTTTTAGAGTAGTTCTTTATTAATAAATTCTACGAATTTATTAATAAAGAACTAATAACCTACTCATCGCTTCGCATTATCTGGATATAAAGAACCGGTCAAAATAAAAAATCGAAATAAAGATATATGTGTTGATATAATTATAGCGACTTAAATCAAATATTTAATAAAAAAGAAATAAAAACGAATCTGATTATGAGTTGTGAAGCAATAAGAATATACAGATAAATGAAGGGGTGAAAGAAAGAGAGAAAAAAAGATATCAATGATATAGAATTCTAATATGTAAAGGTCTATGGGTCATCTCATAAAAGGTAGTGTAATAAAGCATCCATATTCAAGATTCATCCATATATGGATGAATCTATTCCTAGAAGAAACGAATCAAGAGCCGCGAATCAATAAAACTGAGAAGGTTGATTCAACAAAAAAGAATAAAATAAATAAGAATAAGAAAATCTTATAAAAATGAAATCTTATTACTCTTATTACAGAGGCTCCATTGTAGAATTCAGACCTAACCATAAATCTAAAAGCGATGGGAACGACGGAACCTGCGAATACCTAAGATTTTTTAAAAATTAAAAACAAATCTTAATGATTCATTAGGTGGGATGGCGGAAGGAACTAAGAACCAATTCATTGTTTTTTGAAGAGTTGTGGGCTAACCCTACATTACATCTGAAATTGATAATGAAAGAGTAAATATTCGCCCGCGAAATTTTCGATTTTTTGGAATTTAGAAATTTTTGCCAATCCGATATTATTGATAATAAAAAGAAAAGACAAATAGAGATTCGTTAGAACCTTATACCAAAACAACTAAGAATACATATTTCGTTATATATCAAAGCAAGGTATACAAATTTCGAATAGATCAATAGATTCTATGAAATGTCAAAAAATGCCGCAATTGTCTTCTATTTTTGTTTTCTTAAACATATGTATCTTATTGTATATTGTATATTGTATATTCTTTTATCGGTTAAATATTTTTGAATGGATTCATTCGCGAGGAGCCGTATGAGGTGAAAATCTCATGTACGGTTCTGTAATAGAGATGGAATTGAGAAACAACCATCAACTATAACCCCCAAAGAACCAGATTCCGTAAACAACATCGAGGAAGAATGAAAGGAAGAGCCTATCGAGGTAATACTATTTGCTTCGGAAAATTTGCTCTTCAGGCACTTGAGCCCGCTTGGATCACATCTAGACAAATAGAAGCGGGGCGGCGGGCAATGTCACGAAATGTCCGTCGGGGTGGACAAATATGGGTACGGATATTTCCAGACAAACCTGTTACAGTAAGACCTACCGAAACGCGTATGGGTTCGGGAAAAGGATCTCCCGAATATTGGGTAGCTGTCGTTAAACCCGGCAAAATACTTTATGAAATGGGCGGGGTCCCAGAAAATATAGCTAGAAAGGCTATTTCAATAGCAGCTTCCAAAATGCCTATACGAACTCAATTCATTCTTTCAGAATAATCATTAGAACGAAAGGAAAGAGGTCTTTCGTATGAAAAAAATTGCAATTGTGATTTTCTTTTTTTTTGAACACAGAATATTTCTTTTACTTCAACTTTTTGACTGAAACATAAAAAAAAAATGATATGATTCAACCTCAAACCTATTTAAATGTAGCCGATAATAGCGGAGCCCGCGAATTGATGTGTATTCGAATCATAGGAGCTAGTAATCGACGGTATGCTTATATTGGTGACATTGTTGTTGCTGTAATCAAAAAAGCAGTACCAAATACGCCTTTAGAAAGATCCGAAGTGATCAGAGCTGTCATTGTACGTACTTGTAAAGAACTCAAACGTAGTAACGGTATAATAATAAAGTATGATGATAATGCTGCGGTTCTAATTGATAAAGAAGGAAATCCAAAAGGAACTCGAATTTTTTGCGCAATAGCCCGAGAATTGAGACAGTTCAATTTCACTAAAATAGTTTCATTAGCACCTGAGGTATTATAATACAAGATCGTGATATGGATATATCATTTATGAATGAAATTAATTAAATGAAATAGATTAATTAATATTTCAAAAAAGAAATACAAATAAGAATAGATAGAAAAAAAGAAAAAGGAATGAAATATATATATTAAATCTATATTCAAAAGAAAAATTCGAATTCTGAATTCTATAAAAAAAATAGAATTCAGAATTCGAATTCCATATGAGATTATATATCTAGTTTAGAATAATTCATTAGTTCATTTTCTAATATTCTATTTTTTTTTTAGTTTTAGAGTATTCGATATATATTTACATAATCCTATTTAGGATAATATTTTCTATATATAGAGTATTATTATATTCTCATATTCAATATTAGATCTTTTCTTGAATCAAAAAATAGAAAATAGAAAAATGGGAGCACGTTGATTATATTGAAAGTAAGGAGGAACAATCATTTTAATTTATCATGGGTAAAGATACCATCGCTGATATAATAACCTTGATACGCAATGCTGACATGAATAGAAAAAGAACAGTTCAAATACCACTTACTAATATCACCGAAAACATTGTGAAAATACTTTTACGAGAGGGTTTTGTTGAAAACGTCAGAAAACATCGGGAAAGCAACAAATACTTTTTAGTTTTAACTCTACGATATAGAAGAAATAGGAAAGGATCATATAAAACTTTTTTAAATTTAAAACGGATCAGTACACCTGGTCTACGAATCTATTCTAACTATCAACGAATTCCTAGAATTTTAGGAGGGATGGGGATTGTAATTCTTTCTACTTCTAGAGGTATAATGACCGATCGAGAGGCTCGATTAGAAAGAATCGGCGGAGAAGTTTTATGTTATATATGGTAATTTTTCTGATATCCGAATTCTATGAAAAACTTCTATCCATTCTTGTGAATGGAGAGAGAAAACACAGATTTCGAATATTACTCCTCATACATTAGTGAATGCGTGAAGAGGATTTTACTAGAATAGAAAAAAAATTCATGAAGATTTCATTACTGAATCACTTCTAAGGGTATTTTCCAGGTTCCTTTATAGAAAAAATAGAATGAAAAGAAGATTCTAGGATATGTTTCCATTCCAACAAGATTCGACGTACTCTTCTTTTATATGTATACGACCGGGAAAGTCAAAAATGTATATAAGTCACTTAATTAATTAGACTATTTTTTAACTTCCACATTTTTTTTAGGGGGCACAATTATAAGTTAAAAATGTAAGGAAACCCTATTTTCTTCCAATAAATAGATTCGGTATTAAGTTAAGGAATAAGAAATATGAAAATAGGAGCCTCTGTTCGTAAAATTTGTGAAAAATGTCGATTGATCCGCAGGCGAGGACGAATTATAGTAATTTGTTCCAATCCAAGACATAAACAAAGACAAGGATAATCTTTTCACAAAAAAGGGCTTTCTATTTATAAAGAGAGTACCGAATGCACAAATCAATTGATATTCAAATAAAAAAATCTTATGAATATTCAATTCATATTGAATTCAATATGAAAAATCATAAAAATAGAAGAATTTAGATTCTATGTTATAAGTATTATAAGAAATATTATTGCTTGATAGTTCTAAAATCCTATATTCATTCTATATTAATAGAATTATAGAATACAATTCATATAGAAAACATAGAATCTTAATCCTAGTTAGAAAATAGTAAAGAATCCGTTTTTGACAGGAAATGGATATATCCATATATTTCGGACTTCTCTTTTTAAAAATAATAAAATATGGCAAAACCTATACCAAAAATTGGTTCACGTAAAAATGGACGTCTTGGTTCGCGTAAGCATCCTCGTAAAATACCAAAGGGATTTATTTATGTTCAAGCTAGTTTCAACAATACCATTGTAACTGTTACAGATGTACGGGGTCGGGTGATTTCTTGGTCCTCTGGCGGTTCGTGTGGATTCAAGGGTACACGAAGGGGGACACCATTTGCCGGTCAAACCGCGGCAGTAAATGCTATTCGAACAGTAGCGGATCAAGGCATGCAACGAGCAGAAGTCAGGCTAAAAGGTGCCGGTCTCGGAAGAGATGCGGCATTAAGAGTTATTCGTAGAAGTCGTATACTAGTAAGTTTTA